TATATATTATTTTGTGTGATTGTGTAATAATGTATACGTAATGGATATGGTGAAAGAATGTTTATGTAACTGGGCATTTATGGGTGATTAAGGTACGTTGATGATAGGTCAGTCCTGCTTTTGGGGTTTGACAAGAAATATAAGACCGTCAGGCGTAAGGGGGTAGGGGGTTTGTCGACAGTGAGCGTTCATATGGGAGGGCCCAAAGTTGAGTCCTGTGAAGTTTCCTGATGTTGTGGTGTCTAAAGTATGTCATTGTACCATTCATTGCTCTGTCCTTGGGTGAATTCACGAATGTACCACCTTGTTTTACCTTACTCTGATGGAGCTCGGCATGTCAGTGAATGGAAACCAGAAATAAAAATAACCAAATGTTGACAAGGTTCTCGGCATGTGGGGTCATGAGTGTTATGTAATTCGAGCATTAATCAGATGCCAGTAAGAGCTGGTCATGGGGAGGAGACTGTTATGGGCCTGAAATAGGAACCAGATGCCAGTAATAGTTCAGGTATGCGATTTCGGATTTATGTCCTTCATCTCATTAATGTCATGTTTTGGGTAAAGTAGTATGCTCGGTTCTTATTACATGTTTTGGTCTCAGGGGTTTCGTGTTAGTTCACATAGAGATACTGGTGTGTACCATTTAATGGTAGATGAAACATTATGATATATTGACTAGAAACTAATGTGGATTAAACATAGCATGTCTTATGTACCTCAATAATTTAATGTACGTATGAGTATGGTGACTAGAAATTAATGTGGACTAAACATATGTGGTCAGAGGATAGTTTAATGTAGAATCTTAGCTTTGGGAGCTAAGGGTGAGAGTTGAATTCTCTTTTCTCTGAGGTGGCGCTAGGAAGGATTTTAACCTTCGATCTTCGGTTTACAAGACCGGTGCTTTAATGTCTAAGCTACTAGGGCAGTTTCAGTTTAAGGCTTTATTCTCCAGTAGGCCGGCCAGAGGGAGGGCGATTAGAAACAGGGCGAAATAGGCTGTGGAGGCCACCTGTCCGATTAAGACGAATGGGTGTTCGACTGGTTGGCCTCCAATTCATGTGAGTACCAGTATGTCGGCCACCAGGGTCCAGAATAAGATTTGAGAGAGGGGCCGGAATGTGTTTCCTCGTTGTTTAGAGGTGTGGAGTATTGGGACCAGTATTAGGACTAGGATAGAAAATAGGAGGGCCAGTACTCCGCCTAGTTTGTTTGGGATAGATCGGAGAATGGCGTAGGCAAAGAGAAAGTATCATTCGGGTTTGATGTGGGGTGGTGTGACAAGGGGGTTGGCGGGTGTGAAGTTGTCTGGGTCTCCCAGGAGGTTGGGGGAGAACAGTGCCACGGAGGTGAGTCCGACTAGCATTAGGATGAACCCTAGTAGATCTTTGTATGAGAAATATGGGTGGAATGTTACTTTGTCTGCATCTGAGTTTAGTCCTGTTGGGTTGTTGGATCCTGTTTGGTGGAGAAATAGTAGGTGGATTATGCTGGCCCCGGCAATTACGAACGGTAAAAGAAAGTGGAAGGCAAAAAATCGGGTGAGGGTGGCGTTGTCGACTGAAAAGCCGCCTCAGATTCATTGCACTAATGTGTCGCCGATGTACGGGAAGGCGGAAAGGAGGTTAGTGATTACGGTTGCCCCTCAAAATGATATTTGTCCTCAGGGCAGTACATAGCCTACGAAGGCGGTTATTATGGTGAGGAGTAAGAGGACTACTCCGATGTTTCAGGTTTCTTTTTGGAGGTAGGAGCCGTAGTATATACCTCGTGCGACGTGAAGGTACAAGCAGATAAAGAAGAAGGAGGCGCCATTTGCGTGGACGTTTCGGATTAGTCACCCGTAGTTTACGTCTCGGCAGATGTGGGCGACGGAGGAGAAGGCTGTTGAAATGTCAGCTGTGTAGTGTATTGCAAGAAATAGTCCTGTTAAGATTTGTGTAATAAGGCAGAGGCCTAGGAGTGAGCCAAAGTTTCATCATACTGAGATATTAGAGGGTGTGGGGAGGTCGATTAGTGCTCCATTAATAATTTTAAGTAGTGGGTGTGTTTTTCGGATGTTTGCCATTGGTTTTTATAGTTGAATTAACAACGGTGGTTTTTCAAGTCATTGGTCTTGGTTAGAGTCCGAGTAAAAATTATGTTTTACTTTACTTTTTTAGTTTTAATTGGGTTAGTTTTAGGTTTGGTTGGGGTAGCTTCGAATCCCGCTCCTTATTTTGCGGCTTTGGGGTTGGTTGTGGCTGCTGCGGTGGGGTGTGGTATTTTGGTTGGGCACGGCGGGTCTTTTCTTTCTTTGGTTTTGTTTTTGATTTATCTTGGCGGGATGTTGGTGGTGTTTGCTTATTCTGCGGCGTTAGCTGCAGAGCCTTATCCTGAGACGTGGGGGGACTGGTCTGTGCTGCTTTATGTGGTGGCTTACATTGCGGGTGTTTTAATTTTGGGTGGTTTAGTGGGGGGCGACTGGTATTCGTATTCTTGGGTGGTTGTTGATGAGTTTAAGGATTTGTCCTTGCTTCGGGGGGATTTTAGTGGGGTGGCGCTTATGTACTCTTTAGGGGGGGTAATGTTAGTAGTGTCTGGGTGGGTGTTGTTGTTAACTTTATTTGTGGTGTTGGAGCTTACTCGGGGGCTCGGTCGGGGGGCTCTTCGTGCGGTTTAGATTAGTGTAATAAGGAGGATTGATAGCGTAGTGGTCAGGAAGAAAATTGTAAGGTATGTTTTGATTAGGCCTTGTTGGATGCTGTTTGTGGCCTTAATTAGTGGAATTTGGCTAGTTGTGATTCCTTTTGGTCCTACTTTTTCTAGTCATGTTTGGTCGATTAGGTGAGTTGCCATGGTTTGTCCTAGGTTCAGTTTGATTTTTGGGGCTAGGCGGTGGATGGTCGATGGGAAGTATCCTAGTATGTTGGAGAAGTTATGTAGTGGGATTGTGGGAGTAATTTTTAGTTGTTTGTTTGTCAGGCTTGTTAGTTCTAGGGCTATAAGTAATCCTAGGGCTGTTACTAGTAGTGCGGATAATTTAAGGGTTGTTGGTATGGTTATGATTGGTGTTTTTGCTGGTAAAAAGTTGGAGGTAATGAGTAGTCCGGCTAGGATGCTTCCTCAGGCAAGTCGCTTGATTGGGTTAATTACTATTGGGTTATTTTCATTGAGGGGTGATAGGGGGAGGAACCGGGGGGAGCCCATGGAGGCGAAGAAGATAATTCGGAGGCTGTACACGGCTGTGAAAGAAGTGGCAATGAGAGTCAGGGTTAGGGCTCAGGCGTTTAGGTGTGATGTGTTTAGGGCTTCAATGATGGCATCCTTTGAGAAGAACCCGGAGAGGAATGGTATTCCGGTCAGGGCTAGGCTACCGATGGTAAGACAGGAAGAAGTAAGTGGAAGCATGGTGTGGAGGCCTCCTATTTTTCGGATGTCTTGTTCGTCGTTGAGGCTGTGGATGATGGACCCAGAGCATAGGAATAGTATTGCTTTAAAGAATGCGTGGGTGCAGATGTGCAGGAAGGCCAACTGGGGTTGGTTTAGGCCGATGGTAACTATCATTAGGCCTAGTTGGCTGGATGTGGAGAACGCTACGATTTTTTTGATGTCATTTTGCGTTAGGGCACAGGTGGCGGTGAATAGGGTAGTTGCGGCTCCAAGGCAAAGGCAGGTTGTCAAGGCGACCTGGTTGTGTTCCATTAGGGGGTGGAGTCGGATTAGGAGAAAGATGCCAGCTACAACCATGGTGCTGGAGTGTAGTAAGGCAGAGACCGGTGTTGGACCTTCTATTGCTGAGGGAAGTCAGGGGTGAAGGCCAAATTGGGCTGATTTTCCTGTGGCGGCCAGGATTAGGCCCATGAGTGGCAGGGTTGTTTGGTTGTCTTGGGAGGAGGCGAACATTTGTTGAATTTCCCAGGTGTTTATGTTTATTGCAAATCATGCTATGCTTAAGATTAGTCCAATGTCCCCTACTCGGTTGTAAATGACTGCTTGTAAGGCGGCGGTGTTGGCATCCGTGCGTCCATATCATCACCCGATTAGTAGAAAAGATATGATGCCTACTCCTTCTCAGCCGATAAATAGTTGGAATATGTTGTTGGCTGTGACTAGGGTAATTATGGCGATTAGGAATAGGAGTAGGTATTTGAAGAACCGGTTTATATTAGGGTCTGAGTGTATGTACCATGAGGCAAATTCTAAGATTGATCAAGTTACATAGAGGGCTACGGGTGTAAAGATAATTGAGTATTGGTCGAATTTAAAGCTGATGTTAATGTCAAAGGTAGCGATGTTTATTCAATGCCAGTTAGTAGTAATGACTTCTATACCCTGGTCGAAGAATATTGCAAGGGGGAGCAGGCTAACATAGAAGGCTGTTTGAACTGCGGTTTTGACATGGGTGGTTGCCCATTTTTTGTTGAGAGGGCTGGGGTTGGTGGATACAATAAGGGGGTATGTTAGAAGGATAAAAATTATTAGGAGGGTTGAGCTAAAGATGAGTGTTGGTGAATGCATAGCTTCTACTTGGAGTTGCACCAAGAGTTTTTGGTTCCTAAGACCAACGGATGAACTATTATCCTTTAAAAGCCGAGTGACCCATGGATTTGAACCATGGTGCTGAAGAATTAGCAGTTCTTAGTGCCCCTGGCTTCTCTCGGTGAACAAGGAGGGTTTAACTCCCATCTTTAGAACCACAATCTAATATTTTGTTTAAACTATGTTTACAGAAACATCAGCCTCACATGAGTTCTGGTTTTAGCATTAGTAGGGCGATGGGGATAAGGTGTAGTGCTATGAGTAGGTGTTCTCGTGTGTGGGATGGCTCTACTGCTATGATAAAGGTGGATACTGGGCCTCGTTGTGTTATTAAATACATGTAGAGGGAGTAGCTGGCGGTAATAAGGGTTCCCCCTCCTGTGAGGACAATTGTTCAGCTTGATCAGTTGAATATTGAGGTAATGATAACTAGCTCTCCCATTAGGTTGGGGAGGGGAGGGAGGGCCAGGTTGGCTAGATTAGCAATAAATCATCATGTGGCTATTAGGGGGAGGATGGTTTGTATTCCTCGCGCAAGAAGTAGGGTCCGGCTGTGAAGGCGTTCATAGTTAGTGTTTGCTAAACAGAATAATGCGGAGGATGCCAGGCCGTGTGCGATTATCAGAATAATGGCTCCGGTGAAGCCTCATGGGGTCTGGATGAGGATCCCTGCTACCACTAGTCCTATGTGGCTTACTGATGAGTATGCAATTAGGGATTTTAGGTCTGTCTGTCGTAAACAGATCGATCCTGTCATAATAATGCCCCATAGGGCTAGGATGATAAATGGGTACGCGAAATTTTTGGATGTTGGTTCTAGCATAACGATCATTCGTATTATGCCGTAGCCACCAAGTTTTAGTAGTACGGCGGCCAGGACTATGGATCCTGCAATTGGGGCCTCTACGTGTGCTTTTGGGAGTCAGAGGTGGGCTCCATATAGGGGTATTTTTACTAGAAAGGCAATTAAGCAGGCCGCCCACCAGATTTTGTCAGCTCAGGTACATAGGGGGGTGGGTTGTATGTATTGAATAATTAGTATTGAAAGGGAGCCTAGTTCTTTTTGCAGGATTAGTAGGGCAACTAGTAGAGGGAGCGATCCGGCCAGAGTGTAAAATAGAAAGTAGGTGCCTGCGTTAAGTCGTTCGGTTTGGTTTCCTCATCGCGTAATAATAATTAGGGTTGGAATTAGCGTGGCTTCAAATATGATATAAAATAGGATAATTTCGGTGGCTCCGAAGGCCATGATTAGGAATAGTTGGAGGGACACTAGAAGGGTGATGTAGGTTCGTTGGCGGCCGATTGGTTCTGGGGAGATGTGGTTTTGGCTTGCTAAAATTATTAAGGGGAGAAGTCAGCATGTTAGGACAAGCAGGGGCGTGGAAAGCGGGTCTGTGCCCAGGTATGGGTTTAAGGAGGTTCAGCCGGTTTCTGAGTTTCAGTTAAGTAGAGTCAGACTTGTGGTGGCAATGACTAGGGCTTGGGCCGTTGTTGTGGTTCAGAGTCATTTTGGGGTTACAAGTCAAGTCGTTGGAAATAGCATTAGTGTTGGGATTAAAACTTTTAGCATTGTAGGAGGTTTAGATTTTGGAGGTGGTCTGTGCCGTGTGTGCGCGTGGCGGCTACAAGGAGGGCCAAGCCTGCTCCGGCCTCGCATGCTGAGAATGCTAGTAGCAGTATTGGGGCGGCGGCGTAGGCGGTAGACTCTAGTTGAAGGGACCAGAGGGAGAGGGCAATAAATAAAGATAATATTATTCCCTCTAGGCAGAGAAGGGCGGAGAGGAGGTGGGTTCGGTGGAAGGTCAATCCTATTAGTCCTAACATGAAGGCGGAGCTGAAGCTGAAGTGTACAGGGGTCATAAGACGACTATGGACTTGCACCATAATTAGTTGAGCCGAAATCAGCGGTCTTACTTTGGACTAGTCGTCTATTCGGCCCATTCGAGTCCCCCTTGAGTTCATTCATAAACGAGGCCTAGGGCTAATAGGATTAGAATGGTTGTTGCTCAAAATAGGGTAATGGTGGGAGAGGCTAGCTGATCCCCCCAGGGTAGGGGAAGTAGTAGTGCAATTTCTAAGTCGAATAGGAGAAATAAGATTGCTACCAGGAAAAATCGCAGTGAGAAAGGAAGGCGGGCAGATCCGAGGGGGTCAAAGCCGCACTCGTAGGGGGAGAGTTTTTCGGAGTCAGGATTTATTTGTGGTAGTCAGAATGCAATTACTGCTAGGACACAGGATAGGGTGATTGCGATTGCTAGGACTGCTGTAATCAGGTTCATTACCTTTCCTTGGATTTTAACCAAGGCTAAATGATTGGAAGTCACTTGTACTGAATGTTAATACTAGAAAGGTTATGATCCTCATCAATAAATAGAGACGTATAGGAATAGTCAAACTACATCTACGAAGTGTCAATACCATGCGGCGGCTTCAAATCCAAAGTGGTGTTCAGATGTAAAATGATATTGGATTTGTCGGAGAAGGCAGACCGCTAGGAAGGTAGAGCCAATGATGACATGAAGTCCGTGGAACCCGGTTGCAACAAAGAAGGTGGAGCCGTACACCCCGTCAGCGATGGTGAATGGAGCTTCGTAGTATTCTATTGCTTGGAGGGCTGTGAAGTAAAACCCTAATAGGATTGTCAGGGTTAGCGCTTGGATGGTTTGTTTGCGTTCGCGTTCCATGATGCTGTGGTGGGCTCAAGTGACTGTGACGCCGGAGGCCAGCAGTACTGCTGTATTAAGTAGTGGTACTTCGAAGGGATCTAAGGTGATAATGCCAGTTGGGGGTCAGCACCCGCCTAGTTCTGGTGTTGGGGCTAGGCTCGCATGGTAAAATGCCCAGAAAAAGCCTAGGAAAAAGAAAACTTCTGAGGTAATAAACAGAATTATTCCGTATCGAAGTCCTTTTTGGACAGGAGGCGTGTGGTGTCCTTGAAATGTGCCTTCTCGAATAATATCTCGTCATCATTGGTATATGGTTAGGAGAAGCAGGATGAGTCCTATTGTTATAAGTACTGTGGAGTTAAAATGGAATCAGACTGCAAGTCCCGATGTTATCAGGAGGGCAGCTACTGCGCCGGTCAGGGGTCAGGGGCTGGGGTCGACCATGTGATATGCGTGTGCTTGGCGGGCCATTAAACGTTTTCTTGTAGGTAAAGGCTTAGTAGAAGAACAAATACGTATGCTTGAATTATTGCTACGGCTACTTCTAGCAGGGTTAGTAGGAATAACACCGTTGATGTTAAAATAGCCACGGTTGGCATTATTGGGAGGAGTACGAAGGCGGCGGTGGCAATCAGTTGAATTAACAGATGTCCTGCAGTCAGGTTTGCTGTGAGCCGGACGCCTAGTGCCAGGGGACGGATAAATAGGCTGATTGTTTCGATGATAATTAGGACGGGAATGAGAGGGATAGGGGTTCCTTCTGGTAGCAGGTGGCCTAGGGCGGCGGTGGGTTGGTTTCGTATGCCAATAATCACGGTAGCTAGCCACAGGGGGACGGCGAGTCCTATATTAAGGGAGAGTTGAGTTGTAGGGGTAAAGGTATAGGGGAGGAGGCCTAGCAGGTTGAGTGTAATTAAAAGTAGTATTAGGGCTGTTAGTAGAACAGCTCATTTGTGTCCACCGAGGTTGATGGGCAGTATAAGTTGTTGTGTAAAGCGGTTAATGAATCAGCCTTGGAGGGTCAAGAGGCGATTGTTTAGTCACCGGTTGGTTGGGGTGGGGATGAGTACTCAGGGGAGGCTGAGTGCTAGGGCAATTAAGGGGATTCCCAGGTGTGTGGGGCTCATGAACTGGTCAAAAAAGCTTAGGATCATGGTCAGGTTCAGGGTTCAGGTTTAATCTTTTCTGCATTTTTGTGGGTGGGTTCGTTCGTGAAGGTATGGCCTAGCACTTTGGGTGGTAAAACAATCAGGAAAATAAGTCATGAAAAAATTAAAATTATAAATCATGGGCTGGGGTTCAGTTGGGGCATGTCACCAAGGGTGGTTGGGGGTCACCAGTCTTTAGCTTAAAAGGCTAACGCTATTCCCTATTTAGCTTCTTAGTGAGGACTCTTCTAGCATTAATGAAGATCAGTTTTCAAAGTGTTCTAAGGGGACCGCTTCGACTACAATTGGCATGAAGCTGTGGTTAGCTCCGCAGATTTCAGAGCATTGGCCGTAATAGACTCCTGGTCGGGAGGTAATAAAAGCTGTTTGGTTCAGGCGCCCTGGCACTGCGTCTATTTTGATGCCTAAGGCCGGCACTGCTCAGGAGTGGAGTACATCTTCTGCGGATACTAGAACTCGAATTGGTGATTCTATGGGCACCACTATTCGATGGTCTGCTTCTAGGAGACGGAATTGTCCAGGGATGAGGTCTTGTGTAGGGATTATGTAGGAGTCGAAGCCCAGGTCTTCATAGTCCGTGTACTCATAGCTTCAGTATCATTGGTGTCCCATAGCCTTGATCGTTAGGTGGGGGTCGTTGATCTCGTCTATTAGGTAGAGAATTCGAAGGGAGGGTAGGGCAATCAAGATTAGAATTACTGCTGGGAGCACTGTTCATACAATTTCAATTTCTTGGGAGTCCAGTACGTATTTGTTTGTTAGCTTAGTTGATACCATGGCTACAATAATGTAGAGTACTAGAGTGCTAATTAGGAAGACAATCATTAGTGTGTGGTCATGGAAGTGGAGAAGTTCTTCTATTACAGGTGAGGCCGCGTCTTGGAATCCTAATTGTGATGGATGTGCCATTTAGTCCTTGGACTTAAGACACGCAGGCCTTCCACCTGCAATTCTGCCTTGACAAGGCAGTGTCATAGTGATTTTACTAGTGTCTCATGGGGATAAGAAAGTGGCAGAGCGGTTATGTGGCTGGCTTGAAACCAGCAAATGGGGGTTCGATTCCTTCCTTTCTCGTGGCTGGCTAGTTGGTTGATTGGACTTGTACGAAGGCAGGCTCCTCATAAGTGTGGTATGGGGGTGGGCAGCCGTGAAGTCACTCTACATTTGTGGTTGTTAGTTCGACTGACATGACTTCTCGTTTAGCCGCGAAGGCCTCTCACAGAATGAATAGGAATATAATCACAGCAACTAGTGAAATTAGTGAACCAATTGAGGAGATGGTGTTTCATAGAGCGTATGCGTCAGGGTAGTCTGAGTATCGGCGGGGCATTCCTGCGAGGCCCAGGAAGTGTTGGGGGAAGAATGTTAAATTGACACCTACAAATATGACGGCAAAGTGGATTTTGGATCAGGTGCTGTGTAGAGTGTAACCCGTGAAGAGTGGGAATCAGTGTACGAAAGCTCCTATAATGGCAAACACAGCCCCCATTGACAGCACGTAATGGAAATGTGCTACAACGTAGTAGGTGTCGTGAAGTACAATATCTAGGGACGAGTTGGCTAAGACAATTCCCGTTAAACCTCCCACTGTGAATAGGAAAATAAAGCCTAAGGCTCAGAGTAGTGGGGTGTCCCATTTAATTGAGCCGCCGTGAAGGGTGGCCAATCAGCTAAAGACTTTGACACCTGTAGGGATGGCAATAATTATAGTGGCGGAGGTAAAGTAAGCCCGTGTGTCTACGTCCATTCCAACTGTAAACATGTGATGGGCCCATACGATAAAGCCTAGTAGTCCGATGGCCATCATAGCTCATACTATTCCCATGTAGCCAAAGGGTTCTTTTTTGCCGGCATAGTATGCCACAATGTGGGAAATCATGCCGAATCCTGGTAGAATTAGAATGTACACCTCTGGGTGGCCAAAGAATCAAAATAGGTGTTGGTAGAGGATGGGGTCTCCTCCTCCAGCTGGGTCAAAGAAGGTGGTGTTTAAATTTCGGTCTGTCAGGAGTATTGTGATTCCTGCAGCTAGCACTGGCAGGGACAGTAGGAGGAGCACGGCCGTGACTAATACAGATCACACAAATAGGGGTGTTTGGTATTGGGAGACTGCGGGGGGTTTCATATTAATAATTGTGGTAATAAAATTAATAGCTCCTAAAATGGACGAAATCCCGGCTAGGTGTAGGGAGAAGATGGTTAGGTCTACGGAGGCCCCCGCGTGGGCTAGGTTTCCCGCCAGAGGGGGGTAGACGGTTCACCCTGTGCCAGCTCCGGCCTCTACCCCGGAGGAGGCTAAAAGGAGCAGAAAGGACGGGGGCAGAAGTCAGAAGCTCATGTTGTTCATACGGGGGAATGCTATGTCTGGGGCTCCAATTATCAGGGGGACTAGTCAGTTTCCGAATCCTCCAATTATGATGGGCATTACTATAAAGAAAATCATTACAAAGGCGTGGGCTGTGACGATAACATTGTAGATCTGGTCATCGCCAAGCAAGGCACCAGGTTGGCTAAGTTCGGCGCGGATCAGAAGACTGAGGGCTGTGCCGACTATGCCTGCTCAGGCACCAAATACTAAATATAGGGTGCCAATATCTTTGTGGTTAGTAGAAAAGAATCAACGGGTGATTGCCACAGGTAAGATGGCTGAGTGTTTAAGCGGTGGGTTGTAGCCCCATGTACAGAGGTTAAAGTCCCCTTCTTATCAAGTCTCGTGGTGAAGACCACATCAGATTGCAAACCTGAAGACGCGGGCTCGCCGCCTGCCGAGACTTCCTCCCGCCTCCCTTCCCGTATGGCGGGAGGAAGTAGATGAATGCCCGTTGGATAGGGCACTTAGCTGTTAACTAAGATTTTGTAGGATCGAGGCCTTCTCATCTAGTAAGGCTTTAGCTTAATTAAAGTATCTGGGTTGCATTCAGAAGATGTGGGGTAGTATCCTGCAAGTCTTAACAGGGGCTAGGAGGTTTTCACTCCTGCTTAAAGCTTTGAAGGCTTTTGGTCTGTTGTTATCCTAAGCCCCTATGTTGTTAGGGCTAAGATTGCTGGTGTGATGGGTAGTAGGGCTAGTGCTAGTGTGGTGGTGATTGATAGGGTTATGGTAGTTTGGGATGATTTTTGTCGTCATGTTGAGGCGTTGTTGTTAGTGTTGGGGGCAATTGTTAGGGTTATTGCATAGCAGACTCGTAGGTAGAAGAATAGGCTGAGTAGGGCGGCCAGGGCCATGATTGATGCTGTGAGGGGGAGGTCCTGTTTGGTCAGTTCTTGGAGGATGAGTCATTTGGGCATGAACCCTGATAGTGGGGGGAGGCCCCCTAAGGAAAGCAGCGTTATTATTGCTATTGTGGTTATTATGGGGGTTTTTGATCAAGTGAGGGCGAGTGTACTTAGTTTTGTGGAGGCTACATTTTTGAATGTTAGGAAGGTTGCGGTGGTTATAGTGATATACAGGATTAGGTTCAGGATGGCGAGGTTTGGGGAGTACTGTATGACGATCATCATTCAGCCTAGGTGGGCGATTGATGAATATGCTAGGATTTTTCGTAGTTGCGTTTGGTTTAGGCCGCCCCATCCGCCGATGACGGCGGAGGAAAGGCCTAGTGTGATTATTAGAGTTGGGTTCATTACTTGGCTGATTTGGTAAATTAGGGCAAATGGGGCCAGTTTTTGTCAGGTTGAGAGGATGAGGCCTGTGGTGAGGTCGAGGCCTTGCAGTACCTCTGGGAGTCAGTAGTGGACGGGGGCGAGTCCAATCTTTAGGGCCAGGGCTATGGTGATTAGGACTAAGGCTGTGGGGTTGGATATTTCTTGGATATTTCATTCTCCTGTTATTCAAGCATTGGTGGTGCTGGCAAATAAAATTATAGCTGCGGCTGTGGCTTGGGTAAGAAAATATTTGGTTGTGGCTTCTACTGCTCGGGGGTGATGTTGTTGTGCTATTAGAGGGATGATGGCTAGTGTACTGATCTCTAGGCCTATTCATGCTAAGAGTCAGTGGGAGCTTACAAATGTTAGGGTGGTTCCAATTCCCAGGCTTGAAAGCAGGACGGCAAGTACGTATGGGTTCATTAGTAAAGGAAGGATTTTAACCAACATGTTTGGGGTATGGGCCCAAAAGCTTTAATTAGCTGACTTTACTAGGAGGTGGTGTAGTGGAAGCACCAAGAGTTTTGATCTCTTGAGGATGGGTTCGAGTCCCTTCTTTCTAAGGAAGCGAGGGGACTTGAACCCCTATTATCCACTCTATCAAAGTGGCCCTTGACTTTCAGGCACGGTTCCTATATTGTGCTACACTTGTGGTGGTAGTCCAGCGGAGGCAATTGGTAGGGAGATGTGTCATAATACAAGGGCTAGTGTAATAGGGAGGAAGTTTTTTCATACTAGGTGTATTAGTTGGTCATATCGGAATCGTGGGTATGAGGCCCGCACCCATAAGAACAGTATTGATAGCATTGAGGCTTTGATTATGAGGTTGAGTGCTGTTATTTCGGGGAGTATTGGGTTGTGGTAGGCTCCTAGAAACAGGATTGTGGAAAGGGTGTTTATTAGCAGGATGTTGGCGTATTCAGCTAAGAAAAATAGGGCGAAGGGCCCCCCTGCGTATTCTACGTTGAAGCCGGAAACTAGTTCTGATTCTCCTTCTGTGAGGTCGAATGGGGCTCGGTTTGTTTCGGCGAGGGTGGAGATATATCATATTGCTGCGAGGGGTCAGCCCGGGGCTAGTAGTCAGATTGCCTCTTGTGTAACATTGAAGGTGTGGAGGGTGAAATTGCCAGTGAAGATAATCATGGACAAGAGGATTAAGCCTAGGCTTACTTCGTAGGAGATTGTTTGTGCTACTGCTCGAAGTGCCCCGATTAGGGCGTATTTTGAGTTAGAGGCTCAGCCGGAGCCTAGGATTGAGTATACGGCCAGACTGGACAGGGCTAGGATGAATAGGATACCCAGGTTGAGGTCTGCGATTGGGTAGGGCATTGGTAGGGGTATTCATAGGGTGAGGGCCAAGGTTAGTGCTATAATTGGGGTTGCTAAGAATAAAAATGGGGAGGCTGTGGTGGGGCGTACGGGCTCTTTAATGAATAGTTTAATACCATCAGCGATGGGTTGTAGGAGGCCGTAGGGTCCAACGATGTTTGGGCCTTTTCGTAGTTGTATGTAGCCTAATACTTTTCGTTCGATGAGGGTTAAGAATGCTACTGCTAGTAGGACTGGAACGATGTATGCTAGTGGGTTGATTAGGTAGGTTAGCAGGTGAGAGGTCATAGCTAAGAAGAGGATTTGAACCTCTGTTGGAAAGGGCTTAGGCCTTTTGCAATTGCCAAGCTCTGCCATCTTAGCTTGCCCTATTCTAGGGGGGAGGATTTGTGCCCCTTTACCTATTTTAGTTGTCTTCATTAGGTTGGGGTGTGGCATACTTGTAGCATTGGCCCCAGCCTTCCGGTCCTTTCGTACTAGGAAGGGTCACTGCATAGATAGAAACTGACCTGGATTACTCCGGTCTGAACTCAGATCACGTAGGACTTTAATCGTTGAACAAACGAACCCTTAATAGCGGCTGCACCATTAGGATGTCCTGATCCAACATCGAGGTCGTAAACCCTTTCGTCGATATGGACTCTCAGAAAGGATTGCGCTGTTATCCCTAGGGTAACTTGGTTCGTTGATCAGGCTTTGGCCTGGGTCATTGTTCGTCAGATGTTCTGTTGCTTTGGGCTGTCGCCCTAGGTTTTAGGGGCAGTGCCCCCGTCGACATGGAGGCTTTTTTGTCCTCCGTGGTCGCCCCAACCGAAAACATTAGGATCATAGTACTATTGTGCTTTTAGCTGTTATTTCCGTAGGTGGTTGGCTTGATAGCATAGTTGATCTTGTGTTTTAAGCTCCATAGGGTCTTCTCGTCTTATGGGGTTATGCTCGCCTCTGCACGAGCAGGTCAATTTCACTGACTGGAAAAAGGAGACAGTTGAGCCCTCGTAATGCCATTCATACAGGTCTTCATTTAAAAGACAAGTGATTACGCTACCTTCGCACGGTCAAAATACCGCGGCCGTTAAACTTTTGGTCACAGGGCAGGCGGGACCTCTAATACATTGGTTTGCAAGAGGCGATGTTTTTGGTAAACAGGCGAGGCTCGTGTTTGCCGAGTTCCTTCTTTTTCTTTTAGTCTTTCCTTGGTGGCGCACTCCTGTGTTGGGTTAACGGTTGTGTTTTACAGGGTTTTCTTGACTTCTATTATTATACTGTATTTCCCTCTTTGGTTGGGTCCGTTATTTGTCAGTGGCGGGTCCGATCTGACTTACACGTGTGCTTGGAGAAGGTCGTGCCTTCTTGTTACTAATTTTAGCATTATTGCTTCTATAGTTGTATAGAGCGGCTCTGTAGGTTTAGGGGATTGTGATTGTTTTATCGGGATAATGGGATGAGGTTTTGTCTGAGCTTTAACGCTTTCTGTGCAGGTGGCTGCTTTTAGGCCCACTGAAACAAAGTTCCTTTGATTTAATATGATCTTTATCCACCTGTTAAGGTTGTGTTCTTTTTCAAGGGAGCTGTACCTCTCTTGAATAACTCTTAAGGTTTTCTTGGTGTCTTGGTTGGTAATAACTTGGGTGACAGTAGAAGCCTTGAGGCTGAACTAATATTCATTTCCTGAGCAACCAGCTATTACTAGGCTCGTTAGGTTTGTCGCCTCTACTCGGAGATCTTCCCACTCTTTTGCCACAGAGACGGGTTTGCCCTGTTAGGCTGTCTCGGAGTAGCTCGTCTAGTTTCGGGGGGTCAGACTAAAGTTCTCTTTGCCTGATAAGAACTGGCTAAATCATGATGCGAAAGGTACAAGTTTTAATCTTTGCTTTTTATTGCTTTAACAAGTTGTTTCATTTTCTCTTTCAGCTTTCCCTTGCGGTACTTTTTCTATTGCGCTGCTTTGTCCTTTTCTATCGCCTATACTAGGGGGATTAAATGGTTTGTTTATTTTTTTTGATCTTATGGGGGTTTATGTATAAGTATCCATTTGTGACGTGTGTGGTGAGGCTAGCTATTTAGCTCAAAATGATCTGATTTGCACAGATGTCCCCTCGGTGTAAGGGAGGTGCTTTTCTATTGAGCTACATTTTGGTTGTTCCAAGTGCACCTTCCGGTACACTTACCATGTTACGACTTGCCTCCTCTTGTTTGGGTTATAGATTTATGTACTTAGGGCGTCCCTTTGAGGAGAGTGACGGGCGGTGTGTGCGCGCCCCATAGCCGGCTTCAAAAGAATTTTCTATTTTCTTTTTACTGCTAAATCCACCTTCAATCACTGGTTTCACAGTGTTATTCGTGTATTTTCTGTGTCAGAAAATGTAGCCCATTTCTTTCCACTTCATTCGCTACACCTCGACCTGACGTTTTTGGGTGTGCCATTTTTGCTTACTATTGGTCTTTCACAGGGTAAGCTGACGACGGCGGTATATAGGCGGAAATGACAAGAAGTGGTGAGGTTTAACGGGGATTATCGGTTCTAGAACAGGCTCCTCTAGGTGGGTCTGGGGCACCGCCAAGTCCTTTGGGTTTTAAGCTAGCGCTCGTAGTACCCTGGCGGGCAATATGTGTGATTTATCGCCAAAGTTTATGACTGAGCATAGTGGGGTATCTAATCCCAGTTTGTGCCTCAGTTGTCGTGGGTTCAAGGGATCCTTGTCGGGTAGAGCTACCTTCGTGGTTGGGCTTCGGGCCCTCAGGTGCGTATGACAGCTTGGGGGGCTTTTGGCTCTAGTGCAGTGGGTATCCTTTAATCACGCTTTACGCCGTGAACTATCAGTTGGGGCCTCTCGTATAACCGCGGTGGCTGGCACGAGTTTTACCGGCCCTCTTAACTCTGGCTGAGTCGAGCTTACGCTCATGGCTCAATGTCTATCACTGCTGAGTTCCCTTGGGGGTGTGGCTTAGCAAGGCGTCTTGGGCTGCGGGTGCGTGCCTGATACCTGCTCCTTTTCCCCTATGTGGTTGGGGGATTAAGGGCATTCTCACAGGGGTGCGGAGACTTGCATGTATAAATTGGGTTAAAATTGATAGTAAGGTCAGGACCAAGCCTTTGTGCCTGCGGAGCTGTCTAGGGCCCATCTTAACATCTTCAGTGTTATGCTTTAGTTAAGCTACGCTAGC